ATTTGATCTAACAAAAATAAGGACGAAATCACGCTCTGTAGGATTTGAACCTACGACATCGGGTTTTGGAGACCCGCGTTCTACCGAACTGAACTAAGAGCGCTTTCTTATCATAAAAGACAAGAATGTAAAGACACTTTTTTTAACCCCAATTTAATGAACGATTATATATTAATATAATTGGAATCGATCTTAATTAATCCCTCGTTACTGCTCAACGAAGAAGTAATAGGTAGGGATGACAGGATTTGAACCTGTGACATTTTGTACCCAAAACAAACGCGCTACCAAGCTGCGCTACATCCCTACAATTGGTCTACAGTATCATTGTATAGAATTCCTGTCTTGTTTTCCACATCGTTATTTTGTCCATTGATATATACAATTTAATATACAATTTATATGGGCATTTCGTCTTTTTGGTCCCATTTAACATATAATAATAGTAAAAGAAAAGTCTTATATACGTATGAGATACGGAACGGAACCTGTCGTAAAAATAAATGAGTAGTTTTCGGGAATGCTCGGGACGAAAGGGACGTTTTTTTATGTTTTAAGAAAAATTTTATTTACCGGATAGTTGTATATTTCAATTTGAATTAGGGATTCCGTGTACAAGGTTCTTAACTGCATATGCATCTGATCATATATGTATTACCATTTTAGATTACAATAAAAAAAGGAAGGAGATTTTTCAATGCGAGATCTAAAAACATATCTTTCCGTGGCACCGGTATTAAGTACTCTATGGTTCGGGTCTTTAGCAGGTCTATTGATAGAGATTAATCGTTTTTTCCCAGATGCGTTGACATTCCCCTTTTTTTGATTATTGATACGGTACCAAATAACGAAGATTCGAGAGAAAATTAAATATTTGTGACTAATCCTTTGCCCCTTTTTCTCTTTTTTACCTTTTTCCTTAAAGGGAGGAAAGAGAAAAAAGAAAGGGTGTATTCAACAGCTTCGAGACTTGGGTTCAAGTTTGAATTAAATAAATTATTAAATTCAAAAATTAACTAGGGATGGAGGTAGAATAAACAGGGTGTGGCCTAGATCTAGGACAAGACTCTTAGACAAGGTACTTAAATGGAAATGAAATACTGTGATTTGAAATAAAGTTTAGAAATTTTTTTAGTATATTGATATTGATTGCAGGGAAGTTTTTATAATTGGATTTCAAGTTAATAACTTCTATTTTTCCTTCCTTTCTTCTTCTTCGTTTCGGATCGAAAATAGAAGAGTTGAGTAAATCAAAAATCCAAAGGGGGTTCATGGCCAAGGGGAAAGATGTCCGAATAACGGTTATTTTGGAATGTACCAGTTGTGTTCGAAACGGTGTTAATAAGGTATCAACGGGTATTTCCAGATATATTACTGAAAAGAATCGTCACAACACGCCTAATCGATTGGAATTGAGAAAGTTCTGTCCATTTTGTTACAAACATACGATTCATGGGGAGATAAAGAAATAGATCGAATCGAGCACATGTATGTAACCCTTCCTTGGAAGGGTAAAAATGACATTCTATATAGAACATAGTTAAATATGATATATATAACATAATTAAATATAAACAAACCAAATCCTATTTATTCTAATTCATTTTAGATCCGACCGAAATAGGATTTTCGGGATAAGGAATAAACTAAACAAACCATGGATAAATCCAAGCGACCTTTTCTTAAATCCAAGCGATCTTTTCGTAGGCGTTTGCCCCCGATTCAATCGGGGGATCGAATTGATTATAGAAACATGAGTTTAATTAGTCGATTTATTAGCGAACAAGGAAAAATATTATCTAGACGGGTGAATAGATTGACCTTGAAACAACAACGATTAATTACTATTGCTATAAAACAAGCTCGTATTTTATCTTTGTTACCTTTTCTTAATAATGAGAAACAGTTTGAAAGAACCGAGTCGACTACCAGAACTGCGGGTCTTCGAGCCAGAAATAAATAGGCTTACTCTTTCGTCACTTGAATAAAAAGTAAAATCAGAACTAAAACGAAGATTGATGTTTTGTTCGAAAAATATGAAAAATACATATTTAATTATCGTGTTGTAAGAAAAAAAAGAATCGGGTAAGAATAAAGATTCTTTTTGAGTGTGTTAATTCATTTTGACTTTACCCTCCCGGAGTTCATTCTCCGGGGAACTCCGTTTAAATTATTCCGGTGGATTCTTTCCAATCTACTTCTTTTATGATCTCATTGGAAATCATATAAAGACAATTTATATTTGATATAGCTATTTGTGCAAGTATTTTACGATTAAGAAGTACCTGTTTCTTATATAGGTCATGTATTAATCTACTATAACTACAGGATACCCCTATTTCACGAATTACTGCGTTTATTCGAGTGATCCACAAACGGCGAAAATTTCTCTTTTGCTTATCCCTATCCCGATGAGACGAAACCAAAGCTCTTATTTTCTGTTGAGTAATTGTTCGAGTAAGTCTTGAATGAGCCCCTCGAAAGCTTGATGCAAATAAACGAATTTTTGTTCTACGTCTCCGAGCTATATTTCCCCGTCTAATTCTGGTCATTTAATAAATGAAACTTTGACGAATAACTAATAGATTTCCTTTCTTTCAGTTATTCTTTTTCCCTTTCCTAGTCTATTAATAACAAAGCTTTTTTCCAATGTATAAACTAAAAATTCCAATGACTTTGGCTACTATAACCTTCCCGACCACTATTTTTATTTTTTCTAGACATTTCACTTCGAAATAAGAAATTATATTTTACTAGGTATCAAAATATAATAAATAAAAAATATAAATGGATAAAGAAATAGTGGCTTCCTTCGTTTATATGGTTACTTCTTAAACGGTGAGGTTTTCTCTATACACCGGAGCCTTTACTTCATTTAATCAATGTTATTGGTAACTTGTATAGTTCACATTCTTTGGCTCTACCCATGAATTATCCAGTAATAGGTCTTTCACGATTAGATCTACTTACACAGTAACGGTATTTAATTATGAAAGTTGGCTGGGTAGCTAACCCTGTTAGTCCGTTCTTGCAAAAGGGGCCTAAGTTTTCTGTTTTTATTTTTAAGTAGGATTTTCTCCGCTTAATGGATAACCATTTGTTACCAATGGAGAATTACTTCTCATCTTAAATTGAGGTGATTGGATTTGCACCAACGGAAACCATAAATTTCATACACAATAGAATGGATATATTTTTTTATACTGAATTGAACGGACTTCTTTTTCTATTCTATCCTATTCCCCGGTACTGATCATTGATACTAGAAAAGGTTTTATTTATTTTATCTTTATCCCAGCTCATGATCTGAACGAGTCGCACATACACCCTAGTACATGTTCCTCGACGCTGAGGGCATCCCCGAAGTGCGGGGGATTTTGTGACATTTCTGATTGGCTGTCTTGTATTTCTAATAAGTTGTTTAATAGTTGGCATGTTGAATCATATCATATAAATAATGGGCTGGTTTAGATCGATCCTAACCTGATGATACTTCTATTTAATTATTTAATTTTCCTGATGAAACTTTCTATTTAATTTTGTAGTAAATTCAGCAAAAATCTAAAATAGGAAATCGAGAATTTGCGCGAAAAAAAATCCGGGCTTTTTCACTCAACCACCGCTACAAGATCAACAATTCCATAAGCTTGGGCTTCTGTTGCTGACATAAAAACATCTCTTTCCATGTCTTCCGAGACAACCCATAAAGGTTTGTCCGTTCTTTGTACATAAACCCTTGTTAGGGTTTCACGCAGTTTTAGCAGCTCTTCCGCTTCCAGGATAAATTCTCCCGTTTGTGCCTCATAAAAAGAACTAGCAGGTTGATGAATCATTACCCTGATGGTATAACAAAAAAGGGGTTCCTCTATTTTGCATGATGAATAGAAAAGAAAGATAAAGAATAAAAAGAAAAAATAAAGATAGAATTGAACAACCACAACCGTACGGGCATCTTTTATGCATTGCATACGGCTCTATAATAAAATTGACCTTTACCTTCAAAAAAATAGGATCTATCAGACCCAGATCGGTAAATGATCAAATTACCACCCTTCCTTTCGTAGGCGTTCAAAAATACTATGATGGTTCCGTTGCTTTATATATATATATATTTAATATTATTTGGTTTGTCTGTGTTTCAGCAATCCCAAAGTTGCTTTTTATAAAATTAAGGAAAAAAATCTTGTTTTTTATTTTCGAACTCTTTCAGAACACAACTAAGCCCCCGGTGTGAAAATAAAAAAGTTTGTGACGCTGAACTGGAATCTCCAATATAAAAAAATAGGAAATCCCTTTTATCTCATACTACTCTCTCGATACATAATCAAATGTTTTGAAAAAACAATAAAAATTGTTTTATTTTGATATCGAATTCAAAGTGCCATGCTATTATTACTTAATATTAATATGGCGAAGGCATAGTCTTATTTTTTTCTCTCAAATAAAAACCTCATTGGCGCCAAGCGTGAGGGAATGCTAGACGTTTGGTAATTTCCCCTCCGGCCAAGATAAAAGATCCCATTGAAGCGGCTAATCCCATGCATATTGTCTGTACATCTGGTCGCACAAATTGCATTGTATCATAAATAGCCACTCCAGGGATAACCCATCCGCCGGGAGAGTTTATAAACAAATAGAGATCTTTGGTATCATTCTCGATACTGAGATATACCATAAGACCAATAAGTTGGTTCGAGATCTCGCTATCAACCTCTTGTCCTAAAAAAAGTAATCTTTCTCGATAAAGTCGGTTGATTAGGGTAAAATTAGATCCCTTACGAACCGTACAGGCGCCTTTTGGTGCATACGGTTCAACAAAAAATTGCAAAAAAAATCAATGTGCAGATTCCAATCCTCTTTCTTTTTTCATATTCGTAGAAGGTTCTTTCTTACTTCTAACGAAAGGACTTTTCTTCGATTTTTAAAAAAAGACAGGTTTTTACTCCTTTTCGTATAATATTCTTGTAATATAAAAATAATAGAAAAGAAAAAAAGCAGTC